TGGACGTAATTTCATTGGGAATATGAAGTTGTGTTGAGGATGGCAAAGTGAAATTTTATTTTGTAAAAAATTTAACGAATACTTAAATTTAAGTTATATTTTGTGGATTACTAGAATGAGGTAGAGTGTTTTAATAGTATGGAGAAGAATTTCTTTAATGTTTTTGGGGTTTGGCATTAAGGTGCAGGGGGAAAGGGGGTTTGGTGAGTGTGTTTTTAGGTGTAAAATAAATATATGTCTAACAAGCATTAATTAAATAGCCTTGGGTGAGTTGGTTATGTGGACTAATGATCCTTCACCGTGAGTTCGGCTACATGATGGGCTGGCCTTCATGCCTTGACGGCTATGTTGAGTGATAGCATCCGAAAATTAAAAAAATACCAAATGCCTGACACCACAGTTATGTTGGTCATGGGCTGATTAGACCCGTTACCATCGAGATGTCTTATTTAAGGGGAACGTATGGGCGATAACGCAGTTGATGGCCCTGAAGTAAGAACCAGATGTCTGATAAAGTTTCAGTTTAGCTACCCCCAAGTTTTATGGGCCCGGAGCGAGAAGAGGGGCATTAGGTGGGCGGGTTGCTGGTTTCTCGGAGGATGGTAGAAATATAGACCAAATGCGGGAGGGGATAGTCATATGGAAGAGAAAGGTTTATGACTGAAATGGTGTATGTACGATAACGCAGTGATATCTTTAAAGCATTATTGAGATGTGGTTTTTAATATTCATGTTGATGATAATTGTAAGTTGAATTTTAGTGTTGTGTCCTAAATCATTAATTATATTTACTTGCTTATATGCTAGGGGTAAATAGTTTAATGTACGATATACATATATGTATGATTGTGTTAGATAAATTTATGTACTGTCAAGGAGTAGTTTAACTAGAACGTCAGCTTTGGGTGTTGATAGTGGGGAAAAATTCCTTCTTCTTGAATGTCCTGAGAGGATATTTCCTCATTTTTGGTTTACAAGACCAAAGTAATGTTTATACTATCAGGGCATAGGTTTCATTTTAGTATTTTGTCTTCAATTATCCCTGAGATTGGTATGAGGATTAGAATAATTGAGAAGTAACTGATAGAGGCTAGTTGACCGATGATAATGAATGGGTATTCTACTGGTTGGCCTCCGATTCAGGTTAAGATAAGTAGATTTGCTACTAGTATTCAGTATAGGGTTTGGGTGATTGGGCGGAAGATTAGGCTGCGTTGTTTAGAGGTGTGTAGGAATGGCAGTAGGGCTAAGATAAGGATAGATAGGATTAGGGCTAGAACACCCCCTAGTTTGTTAGGAATAGAGCGTAGAATGGCATAAGCAAATAGGAAATATCATTCTGGTTTGATGTGGGGTGGGGTATTGAGTGGGTTAGCTGGTATATAATTATCAGGGTCTCCTAGTATATCTGGAAAAAATAATACTAAAATTATTATGAAAATAAATATGATTAGGATCCCTAGAATGTCTTTAATGGTATAATATGGGTGAAATGGAATTTTATCTGCGTCTGAGTTTAGACCTGTTGGGTTGTTTGAGCCTGTTTCGTGTAGGAATAAGAGGTGGACAATGACGAGAGCTGTGATAATGAATGGTAGGATGAAGTGAAATGCGAAAAAGCGGGTTAGAGTAGCTTTATCTACTGAAAAGCCTCCTCAAATTCACTCTACCAAGGTAGTACCAATATATGGGATGGCTGAGAGTAAGTTTGTAATTACTGTTGCCCCTCAGAATGATATTTGTCCTCATGGAAGAACATAGCCCATGAATGCTGTGGCTATTACTGTAAATAGTAATACTACTCCGATGTTTCATGTTTCAAGGAATGTGTAGGATCCGTAGTATATTCCTCGTCCTACGTGTAGAAATAAGCAGATGAAAAATATTGAAGCCCCATTTGCGTGTATATATCGGATTAGTCACCCATAATTTACGTCTCGACAAATATGTGTTACTGAGGAGAATGCTGTTGTTGTGTCTGATGTGTAGTGTATGGCTAGAAATAGGCCTGTAAAAATTTGTAGGATTAGGCAGATGCCTAGTAAAGAACCGAAGTTTCATCATGATGAGATGTTAGATGGAGTGGGTAAGTCAATGAATGAGTGATTGATAATTTTAAGTAGGGGGTGTGTTTTTCGGATGTTTGTCATTTGTTTCTATAGTTGAATTACAACGATGATTTTTCATGTCATTAGTCGCGGTTAAGTGCTGCGTAGAAATAATGACTAATTATATTTTTATTTTGAGTATACTTTTTTTAACTGGGTGTCTTGGGTTGGCATTGAAGCCTTCACCAATTTACGGGGGGTTAGGATTAATTATTAGTGGGTTTGTAGGTTGTTTAATAATTTTAGGGTTGGGGGGTTCATTTTTAGGATTAATAGTGTTTTTGATTTATTTAGGTGGTATGATAGTAGTTTTTGGTTATACTACTGCTATAGCTACTGAGGAGTATCCGGAGACTTGGGGTTCTAATTGATTGGTTTTTAGTTTTTTAATTTTAGGGTTTTTTATAGAGGTTATTCTGATGTGCTTGCTTGATTATTATGATGAAGTTGAATTAGTAGATTTAGAAGGTTTAGATGACTGAATAATATGTGATATTGATGATGTTGGGCTAATATTAGAGGGTGGTGTGGGGGTTGCAGCTATATATAGTTGTGCAACTTGAGTTATAGTAGTGGCTGGGTGGTCTTTATTTGCTGGTATTTTTATTATTATTGAAATTACTCGGGATTAATTATATATAGTAATATAATTGTGACTATGGAAATTAAGAATGATATAAAGTATAATTTTACTAAACCTTTTTGGTTAGTTAGGAGTTTGGATGAGTTAGCGTGTATGGTTGAGGTGGCTTTGGGTAAAGATTTTTCTAGTCAGATTAAATCTAGTAGGTTTAGTGATATCTTAAAACTTGGGTTAAGAGTTTTTAGGGGGAATGAACGATGTGTTGTTGTTGGGAAATACCCTAGTAGAGTTGAAAATTTTAAGTGCGGGTTGGTTTTGTTGGTTGAAAGATTAATGCTTAGATTGTTTAGTTCTAAGGCGATTGCGAATCCTATAATGGAGATTAGTAGGGCTGTAATTTTTAGATATCATGGTATTGTGAGAATTTGAGTATTAGTTGGAGGAATATTGTTGGAAATAATAAATCCAGCTAGGATGCTTCCTATTGCTAGGCGCTTAATTGGGTTAATTATGTCGGGGTCTTTTTCATTGATAGTAATTAATGGAGGAAATCGTGGTTTTGTTATAGTAACGAAGTAAATGATTCGTGTGCTGTATATAGCTGTTATGGATGTGGCAATTAGTGTGATTATTAGGGCTCAGGCGTTTGTGTTACAGGTATTCATAGATTCAATAATTAGGTCTTTTGAGTAGAAGCCTGTTAGGAATGGTATTCCTGTTAAGGCTAAGCTTCCGATGATTAGGCATGAAGAGGTAATTGGTATTGGTTTTATTATTCCTCCTATTTTTCGAATATCTTGTTCGTCGTTTAGGTTGTGGATTATTGAACCGGAGCATATGAAAAGTATAGCTTTAAAGAATGCGTGTGTGCAGATATGTAAGAAGGCTAGATAGGGTTGATTTAGTCCTAGGGTTACTATTATAAGGCCTAGTTGGCTAGATGTGGAAAATGCTACAATTTTTTTAATGTCGTTTTGAGTGAGTGCACAAATGGCTGTGAAAATTGTGGTGATAGCCCCTAGACATAGTATTATTGTTAGAATAGTGCTATTGTTTGAGGTTAGTGGGTGAAAGCGAATTATTAGGAAGATACCTGCTACTACTATGGTGCTGGAGTGTAGTAGGGCGGATACGGGGGTAGGTCCTTCTATGGCTGAAGGAAGTCATGGGTGTAAGCCAAATTGAGCTGATTTTCCTGTGGCTGCGATTAGTAAGCCTGTTAGGGGAATTAGGTTGTTGTTATTGGTTATTAAAATTTGTTGAATTTCTCAGGAGTTGGTGTTTAGATAGAATCATGTTATTGCTGCAATGAGTCCGATATCTCCAATTCGGTTATATAAGATAGCTTGTAGGGCGGCGGTATTTGCGTCTGTTCGTCCATATCATCATCCGATTAGGAGGAATGATATAATTCCTACGCCTTCCCACCCAATAAATAGTTGAAATAAATTATTGGCTGTGGTTAGGATCAGTATTGTAATTAGGAATAGTAGAAGATATTTAATAAATCGGTTAATGTTGATATCTGAATGCATATATCATGAAGAGAACTGAATAATAGACCATGTTACAAATAGGGCGACGGGAAGGAATAAAGTTGAAAAGTAATCTATTTTTAGGCTGATTGATAATTTTGTAGAGTTTATAGAAATTCATTGTCATGTTGTAATTATATATTCTGTGTTGTGGTAGAAGAATAGAGATAGTGGTAAGAGGCTTATGATGAAAGAAAGTTTAATTGAGATAGTAACGTAAAGTGGAAAATTAATATATTTTATTAGACTAGTTATAGAGATAAGTACTGGTATTAGAAGAATAATAAAAATTAATAAGATTGAGGATGATATGATGTTTATTACTTTTATTTGGATTTGCACCAAGGTTTTTGGTTCCTAAGACCAATGGATTACTACTATCCTATAAAAGTGGGAAAGCCATGTGTTTAAACATGGGAACGTGAATTAGCAGTTCTCGAATTCTTTCTCGGTAAATAAGGGGTGATAATTTCCTGTTTTTAGATTCACAGTCTAATGTTTTGTTTAAACTATATTTACACATTGTAAGGCCTATGATTAGTTTGGGGTTAATAGCTAGTAAAATAAGAGGTATAATGTGTAGGGCTATTAAGGTTAGTTCTCGTGTATGTGAGGGTTCTAGGTTGTTTATATGGTTGGTTAGTTTTCCTCGTTGGGTAGTAATAATTATATATATGGAGTATATAGCTGTGATAGTAATATTAATTCCTATAAGAATAATGGAGAAGTTGGATCAAGAGAAGAGGGATATAGTGATGAGTAGTTCTCCTACGAGATTAATTGATGGTGGTAAGGCCAAGTTAGCTAGGCTTGCTATTAGTCATCATGTGGCTATTAATGGGAAAATTATTTGTAGTCCGCGTGCTATGATTATGGTTCGGCTGTGAATTCGTTCATAGTTAGTGTTTGCTAGGCAGAATAATAAGGATGAGGTTAGTCCATGGGCAATTATAAGGGCGGTTGCTCCTATAAAGCTTAATGGTGTTTGAATTATAATTGATGCAATTACTAAAGCTATGTGGCTGACTGAGGAGTAGGCGATTAGTGATTTTAGATCTGTTTGGCGTAGGCAGATTGAGCTAGTTATAATTATTCCTCATAGTGACAAGAGGATAAATGGGTAAGCTATATGTTCTGTTAGAGGGTCAAGTATAATAGAAATTCGTATTATTCCGTAGCCACCTAATTTAAGGAGGATGGCGGCTAGGATTATGGACCCTGCAATGGGTGCCTCTACATGGGCTTTAGGAAGTCATAGATGGACTCCATATAGTGGTATTTTAATAAGAAATGCTATCATGCATGCTAGTCATAGGATACTATTTGATCAAGAGTTATATATTGGAGTAGTTGTTAGTGATAAGATTATAAAGTTTAGAGAGCCTGTTGAATTTTGAATTGAAATTAAGGCGATTAGGAGTGGGATGGAGCCAATTAATGTATAAAATAGAAAGTAAAGTCCTGCATTTAATCGTTCTGTTTGGTTTCCTCATCGGGTAATAATTACAAGTGTTGGGATTAGTGTTGCTTCAAACAGAATGTAGAATATAATTAGTTCAGTAGAGGAAAATGTTATAATTAGTAGAGTTTGCAGGCTAATTAATATTGAAATATAGAGTTTTTGATAGATTTCTTTTTCCTTTTTTAAATGATTTTGGCTAGCTATTAATATTAATGGGAGGAGTCAGGATGTTAAAATAATTAAGGGGGAAGATAAGGAATCTGAGAAGAATATAGTTGAGAAGTTTATATTGTTTTCGTCATTTTGTCATAATAAGGTGAGGCTGACTAGACTGATTAAGAAGCTGTATGAAGTTACATTAATTCATATTTTTTTTTGTGTAGATATTCAGGTAAGTGGGAATAGTATTAGTGATGAGAAGATAATTTTTAGCATTGTAGGAGATTAAGGTTTTGTACGAAATCTGTTCCATATGTGTTAGAGACTTTTACTAGGAGGGCAAGACCCACTGCTGCCTCACATGCGGCGAACACTAAGATCGTGATTGGGATAGGTATTGAGATTATCGAGTTAGTGTTTAGAGTAGTTATTGAGGTTATTATAAATAAGGAGAGTATTATTCCTTCTAAGCATAGTAGAGTTGATATAAGGTGGGTTCGAAATATAAGGGTTCCTATGAGTGATAGAATAAAGGATAGAGTTAGATTAAGAAAAGCAGGTGTCATGTTGGTAATTATGATTATAATCATAATCTAATGAGTCGAAATCATTAATTTTAGTTAAACTAATTACCAGTTATTCTGTTCATTCTAGTCCTTTTTGCAGTCATTCGTAAGCTAAACCAATTGATAGAATTGTGATTAGGATTAGAGCTGTAAGTGTTATTGTTATAGTATTTGAGGTTTGAATAGCTCATGGAAGTGGAAGTAAAAGAGCAATTTCTAGATCAAATAATAGGAATGTAATGGCTACTAGAAAGAATTTTATTGAGAATGGTAGTCGAGCTGAGCTTGTTGGGTCAAATCCGCATTCATATGGGTTTGCTTTTTCTGAATACAAGTTTATTTGTGGTAGTCAGAATGCTACTGAGATTAGAGCTAGTGAGAGGAGAATATTTGTTGATATAATGATGAGCAAGTTTATTACTCCCTTCTAAGGTTTATTAGAATCTACTAATTGGAAGTCAGTTATATTAATTATACTAAGGGGGTATGATCCTCATCAATAAATTGATACATATAGGAATAGTCAAACTACATCTACAAAATGTCAGTATCATGCTGCTGCTTCGAATCCGAAATGGTGTTTGGATGTAAAGTGAAATTTTAGTTGTCGTAATAGACAGATTGTTAGGAATGTAGATCCAATAATTACATGTAGGCCATGAAATCCTGTTGCTATGAAGAATGTTGATCCATAAATGCCATCTGAAATAGAGAATGATGTTTCGAAGTATTCTGAGGCTTGGAGTAAAGTAAAATATAGGCCTAATATAATAGTAATTAGTAGGGCTTGATTTATATTATTTCGCTTACCTTCTATTAGGCTGTGGTGAGCTCATGTGATTGAAACACCGGATGCTAGTAGAACCGATGTGTTTAGTAGTGGAACTTCTAGGGGATTTAGTGGGGTAATTCCTGTTGGTGGTCAGCAACCTCCTAGATCGTGTGTAGGGACTAGGCTGGAGTGGTAGAAAGCTCAGAAAAATCCGGCGAAGAAAAAGACTTCAGAAATGATAAATAAAATTATTCCATATCGAAGTCCTTTTTGTACAATAGGAGTGTGGTGTCCTTGGTAGGTTCCTTCGCGAATAATATCTCGTCATCATTGGTATATTGTTAAAAGATTTGTAATTAGACCTATAGTTAGTAGGATGTTTGAATTATAGTGAAATCATATTACTAGGCCGGATGTTAGAAGGAGGGCTGAGAATGCTCCTGTTAGTGGTCATGGGCTTGGGTTTACCATATGGTAGGCGTGTGTCTGGTGGGTCATTATGTATTGTCGTGTAGATATAAGCTAACTAGTAGAGTAAACACATAGGCTTGAATTAGGGCCACGGCAAATTCTAGGATAGTTAGTAGGAGTAAGATGATGAATGTAATTGTAGCTGTTGGTGGGCTAATATTTATTAGTACGAGAGTAGCTCCACCGATCAGATGCATTAGTAAGTGTCCTGCAGTGATATTAGCTGTTAATCGGACTGCTAAGGCTATTGGTTGAATAAATAAGCTAATTGTTTCGATGATAATTAGTATTGGAATTAAAGAAATTGGTGTTCCTTGAGGAAGAAAGTGGGCTAAAGAGTGTTTTAGTTTATGTCGGAATCCTAGAATTACAGCCCCGGCTCATAACGGAATAGCTATACTTAGGTTTATAGATAGTTGGGTAGTGGGGGTAAATGTGTGTGGCAATAGACCTAGAAGGTTTGTAGATCCAATAAATATGATTAAAGATACAATTATTAGGGCTCAGGTTCGTCCTTTTGGGGTATGAATTAATATTATTTGTTTAATAATGAGTTTAATAAGTCAATGTTGAAATGAGTGAAGACGGTTGCTAATTAGACGTTCTGATGATGGAAATAGAATTGATGGGAATATAATAATAGTTACAACAATAGGTAGGCCTATTACTGTTGGGGTGATGAAAGAGGCAAATAGGTTTTCGTTCATTTTGTTTCTCAAGGAGTTTTTGTTTTTTGTGTTTTAAAGATTTTTGGTGTGGGTGATGATGGGAAAGTTTGTATGGAAATTTTTAGTTGAAATAAAATAAACAGGGTAATTATTGATGAGACTACAGTGATAAATCATGTGGATGTGTCTAGTTGTGGCATATCACTATGGAGATTTATGGTCTCTAATTTTAACTTAAAAGGTTAACGCTCTTAGCTTCGTAGTGAATTTAGATTATTGAAGTTGATCAATTTTCGAAGTATTTTAAAGGTACTATTTCAAGAACGATTGGTATAAAGCTGTGATTTGAACCACAGATTTCAGAGCATTGACCATAGTATAGTCCTGGGCGGTTAGATGATAGTGTAGCTTGATTTAGACGACCAGGGATTGCGTCAGTTTTTAGTCCTAATGAAGGAACGGTTCATGAGTGTAATACGTCTTCAGATGAAATAAGTATACGAATTGGAAGTTCTATTGGTAGAACGACTCGGTTGTCAACTTCTAGGAGTCGGAGTTCGCCCGGTTTTAAGTCGTTTGTTGGGATTATGTATGAGTCAAAGCATAAGTCTTCATAGTCCGTGTATTCATAGCTTCAGTATCATTGGTGTCCTATAGTTTTTACAGTTAGGACAGGGTTGTTGATTTCATCTATTATATATAAAATTCGTAGAGATGGTAAGGCAATTAGAATTAAGATTGCGGCTGGTAAAATTGTTCAGATTGTTTCTACTTCTTGGGCATCTATTGTGCTTGTATGTGTTAATTTTGTTGTTAACATTAAAGAAATAATATACAGAACTAGAGAGCTGATAAGGAATACGATTATTAGGGTGTGGTCATGGAAGTTAGTCAGTTCTTCTATGATTGGTGATGTAGCGTCTTGTAAGCCTAATTGAAATGGGTATGCCATGTAAGATATATAGATTTAGTTCTATAATTTAACTTTGACAAAGTTATGTAATGATTTTTACTAATATCTCATTGAGAAAGACATAGTGGTTATGAGATTGGCTTGAAACCAGTTCTAGGGGGTTCGAATCCTTCCTTTCTTATTTTACTTTTACGTAGGAAGGTTCTTCGAATGTATGATAAGGTGGCGGGCAGCCATGAAGTCATTCTAGGTTTGTTGAGGAGTAAGATACTGATAGGACTTCTCGTTTAGAAGCGAAAGCTTCTCAGATTATAAAGATTATAACAAGCACGGCTGTTAGTGAGATAAATGATCCTATAGATGATACGGTGTTTCATGTAGTATAAGCGTCTGGGTAATCAGAGTATCGTCGTGGTATTCCGGAGAGGCCTAGAAAGTGCTGTGGGAAGAATGTTATATTTACCCCTACGAACATAATAGCGAAGTGAGCTTTTGCTCATGTATCATCTAAGGTATAGCCGGAAAATAATGGGAATCAGTGTACAAAGCCGGCTATGATAGCAAATACTGCCCCTATGGATAAAACATAGTGGAAGTGGGCTACTACATAGTATGTGTCATGGAGTACAATATCTAATGAGGAATTTGATAGGACAATTCCAGTTAATCCTCCTACTGTAAATAGGAAAATAAATCCTAGGGCTCATAGTATTGCTGGTGATCATTTGATGTTTCCTCCATGTAATGTTGCTAGTCAGCTAAATACTTTAACTCCTGTTGGGATAGCAATAATTATGGTGGCTGAAGTAAAGTAAGCTCGAGTGTCTACATCTAATCCTACTGTAAATATGTGGTGGGCCCATACGATAAAGCCTAGGAAACCAATTGATATTATAGCTCATACTATTCCTATATATCCGAATGGCTCTTTTTTTCCAGAGTAATAAGTGACCACATGTGAAATAATACCGAATCCTGGAAGAATAAGGATATATACTTCGGGGTGTCCAAAGAATCAGAATAGGTGTTGATAGAGGATAGGATCTCCACCTCCTGCTGGGTCAAAGAATGTTGTATTAAGATTGCGGTCTGTTAGTAGCATCGTAATTCCTGCAGCTAGGACTGGGAGGGATAGAAGAAGCAAGACAGCTGTAATTAATACTGATCAAACAAATAATGGTGTTTGATACTGAGTTATGGCTGGGGGCTTCATGTTGATAATAGTAGTAATAAAGTTAATAGCCCCTAGAATAGAAGATACTCCAGCTAAATGTAGGGAAAAGATAGTTAGATCTACAGATGCTCCAGCATGAGCGAGATTCCCAGCTAATGGGGGATATACTGTTCATCCTGTTCCTGCCCCGGCTTCTACTATTGAGGATGCCAGAAGTAAAAGGAATGATGGGGGAAGAAGTCAGAAGCTTATATTGTTTATTCGTGGGAATGCTATATCTGGGGCTCCAATTATTAGTGGAACAAGTCAGTTACCAAACCCCCCAATTATTATTGGTATTACTATAAAGAAAATTATGACAAATGCATGAGCTGTAACGACAACATTATAGATTTGGTCATCTCCTAGAAGAGTACCAGGTTGTCCTAGCTCAGCTCGAATTAGAATGCTTAGTGCTGTTCCTACTATTCCGGCTCAAGCTCCGAATAGTAAATATAAAGTACCGATATCTTTGTGGTTGGTTGAGAAGAGTCAACGATTTACGAACATAGGTAGAATGGCTGAGTAAGCATTAGACTGTAAATCTAAGCACAGAGGTTTGAGTCCTCTTTTTACCAGGCCTTAAAGTGACTTTCATGTCGAATTGCAAATTCGAAGAGGTAGAGAAATTACTCTACTAAGGCTTCTCCCGCCCCTTTTCTGATAGGCGGGAGAAGTAGATTGAAGCCAGAAATAGGGTATTTAGCTGTTAACTAAAATTTTGTAGGTTTAAGTCCTGCCAATCTAGTTAAGGTCTTAGCTTAATTAAAGTAATTGATTTGCATTCAATAGATGTAGGGTAGAGTCTTACAGTCCTTATCAGAAGTTAAACTTAACTGTTTTCTTAGGGCTTTGAAGGCTCTTGGACTGTATATCCTAAACTTCTATATAATTAGTAGGGGTGAGAGGGGGAGAGTTAATGTGCTTATTACTGTTATAGTTGGTAAAATGAAGTTGTATTTGGAGTTTTCGTGATATGTAATTATTTTTAAGTTATTGTTAGTTGGAAATATTGTTAGTGAAGTAGAGTAAATTAAGCGTGTATAAAAGAATAGATTTAGTAGGGCTATTATGGCTATTAATGTTGCTATAATTGTACAATTGTTTTTTATTATTTCTAGAATAATAGCTCATTTTGGCAAGAATCCTGTTAGTGGGGGGAGTCCTCCTATGGAAAGCAGTAGGAGAGAGGTTATGATTAGGGTTATAGGTAATTTATTTCATATTAGGGAGATGGAAGTAATTGTTGTTGAAGTATATGTAATTAGGATTATAAACATAGGAATTGTTAAAAGGATATAAATTATAAGGTTTATTAGAGTTAAGTTTGGGTTGAATGGAAGAATAGCTAATATTCATCCTATGTGAGAGATTGATGAATATGCTATGATTTTTCGTGTTTGGGTTTGGTTTAATCCTCCTCAAGCCCCTACGAAAATTGATAAGATTGATATTACTATGATAATGGTTGGATGTAGGAGTTGGTAAATTTGAAATATAATAGATAATGGGGCGATTTTTTGTCATGTGAGGAGGATCAATCCTATATATAGAGGAACTCCTTGTGTTACTTCAGGGAGTCAATAGTGAAATGGGGCTAGGCCTAGTTTTATTGATAGTGCGATTAGTGTAATATTAATTAGAGCATTATTTGTTTGTTGTTGGAATGTTCAAGTTCCTGTTTGCTTGAAGTTAAGTACGATGGCAAGTAGGATGATTATTGAGGCTGTTGCTTGTGTGATGAAGTATTTTGTGGCAGCTTCAGTTGATCGTGGGTTTTTTTTGTTAATTAATAGGGGAATGATTGCTAAGAGGCTTATTTCTAAGCCTACTCACATAAGTATTAGGTTGGTACTGGCTATTGTGATTACGGGTCCTATGATGATAGTAAAATAGATAATGATGATGGTAATAGGGTTTATTAGTATGGGAAGGATTTAAACCAACGTTTTCGGGGTATGGGCCCGATAGCTTAATTAGCTGACCTTACTTTAATAGGATTAGGTGTATTGGTGGCACGGAGAATTTTGAATTCTTAGGTGTAGGTTCAATTCCTATAGTCCTAGAAATAAGAGGATTTAGACCTCTATAATTTACTCTATCAAAGTAACTCTTTTGTCAGACATATTTCTAGATGTAGGGGGGGATGCTTGCTATGAAAATTGGCAGTGAGATGTGTCATGTACAGAGTGCTAGTGTAAGGGGTAAAAAGTTTTTTCATAATAGGTGTATTAACTGGTCATAACGAAATCGTGGGTATGATGCTCGAATTCATAGAAATGTAGTTGATAATATTAGTGTTTCTATTATAAAATTGGTTGAGTAGAGTTCTGGTAAGTTAATGTTATGAAGTGGGCCCAGGAAGATAATTACTGTTAGGGCATTTATTAATATAATATTGGTGTATTCGGCTATGAAGAATAATGCGAATGGGCCGGCGGCATATTCAACGTTGAAACCAGATACAAGTTCTGATTCTCCTTCTGTTAGGTCGAATGGAGCTCGGTTTGTTTCTGCTAAGGTTGAAATAAATCATATTATGGCTATTGGTCAAGCTGGGATAATTAGTCATATTTGTTCTTGTGTTGTGATTAGTATTTGTAAAGAGAATGAGCCACTTATTAATAGTACGGATAGTAAAATGATAGCTATGGTGACTTCATAGGAGATTGTTTGGGCAACTGCTCGTAGTGCGCCAAATAGGGAATATTTTGAATTGGAAGCTCAACCTGATCATAGAATGGAGTAGACTGATAGGCTTGATGTTGCTAGGATGAATAATACTCCTAGGTTTAGATTAACTAGGGGATGAGGTATGGGAAGTGGAATTCACAAGCTTAGTGCTAGTGAAAGTGATAGGGTGGGAGCAATTATAAATAGTGAAATAGAAGTGGTTAGGGGGCGTATGGGTTCTTTTATAAATAATTTTATAGCGTCTGCAAATGGTTGTAATACTCCATATGGACCTACGATGTTTGGTCCTTTTCGCAGTTGTATATACCCTAAAATTTTTCGTTCTACTAGGGTCAGGAAAGCTATGGCAATTAAGACTGGAGCTAAGAGGGTTAGGATATTAATAAAATACACTATTAGGAAGAGGATTTGAACCTCTGGGGACAAGGTTTTAAGTCTTACGCAATTGCCTGGCTCTGCCACCCTAATAACCTTTTCTAGGTGAAGTGTAGTTGAACATAACTATTATATTAAGATTTTATTCATAAATTAGGTTAAGAGCACTTTTGTTAAGGAGGCTCTATTTTTCTTGTCCTTTCGTACTGGGAAAAATTGTTAATAGATAGAAACCGACCTGGATTGCTCCGGTCTGAACTCAGATCACGTAGGACTTTAATCGTTGAACAAACGAACCATTAATAGCTTCTGCACCATTGGGATGTCCTGATCCAACATCGAGGTCGTAAACCCTAATTGTCGATATGGACTCTTAAATAGGATTGCGCTGTTATCCCTAGGGTAACTTGGTCCGTTGATCAAAATAGATTTGGGTCAATAAGATTTATGATGTTGCTTTGACTTGTTAGTCTATGCTAAAATCATTCGGAGGATTTTTTGTTCTCCGAGGTCACCCCAACCAAAATTTCTGGCTTATTTTTTTGTAGTTTGGTCCATTGGGTTATATTACAATAATTAAGCTAGTTAATTTAAGCTCCATAGGGTCTTCTCGTCTTATTTTATTATTCCAGCCTCTTCACTGGAAGGTCAATTTCACTGATTGGGGGTAAGAGACAGTTGAACCCTCGTTTAGCCATTCATGCTAGTCCCTAATTAAGGAACAAGTGATTATGCTACCTTTGCACGGTCAGGATACCGCGGCCGTTTAACTTTAGTCACTGGGCAGGCAGTGCCTCTAATACTTATAATGCTAGAGGTGATGTTTTTGGTAAACAGGCGGGATTCGTATTTGCCGAGTTCCTTTTACTCCTTTTAATCTTTCCTTAAAGCATACCTGTGTTGGATTAACGGTTGAAATTTAGATATTTAATTAGAGGTTTATTATCTATGATTCTATAACTAACAATGGTTATCCGAGTTGTTATACACCTATGCTTGGAGAATTGTTATTCTTGTTACTCATATTAACAGTATCTCATCTATAAGTTTATAGATTAACCCAATTTTTAATGTAGGAATTTATTTTAATTAATTAAATTAATTGTTTTTAATGTTGAGCTTGAACGCTTTCTTTATTGATGGCTGCTTCTAAGCCTACAATGGTTAAGTTAGTGAGTATTTATTCTCTACATAAGGTTTTTTCCTTTCCTAAAGAGCTGTCCCTCTTTTGGCTATGATTTAAGCTTACGGTTGGATTTTATGTTCTTTGTAGTAAGTTTAAAGCTGAACTGAAATTCATTTTTTGGGTAACCAGCTATCACCAAGCTCGTTAGGCTTTTCACCTCTACCTAAAAATCTTCCCACTATTTTGCTACATAGAAGGGTTGATTCTTAAAATTGTTTTTAGGTAGCTCGTTTGGTTTCGGGGTCTCTAGCTTTAATTCATTTAGTTAGAATTTTTCTAGTTAATTCATTATGCAAAAGGTACAAGGTTTGATCTTTGCTTATTATTACTTTTAATTAATCTTTCATCTTTCCCTTGCGGTACTGGTTCTATAGCTTCTATTGATAATTTCTTTCTCCAATACTTTTGTTCAGTATAAATGGTTTAGTTTATATATATATAATTAGTTGAGATAGCGGGTTTATAGAGCTAGAATTAGTTCAAAGTGTCCATGAGTTGTGGATTCTTCTGGGTGTAGGCCAGATGCTTTACGGTAAGCTACACTATGATTATTCCAAGCACACTTTCCAGTATGCTTACCTTGTTACGACTTATCTCCTCTAGTAAATTAGATAGTAGTAATTATGTATATTTAAGTTAAATTTAGTTTGAGGAGGGTGACGGGCGGTGTGTACGTACTTCATTGCTCTATTCAATTAAGCTCTCTATTCTTAATTTACTACTAAATCCGCCTTTATCCTTTAGTTTCATAAAGGGTTTCGTGATGTTCTTTTAAAAGAAAATGTAGCCCATTTCTTTCCACTCCATTAGCTACACCTTGACCTAACGTTTTTATGTTTGTTCTTGTGCTTACTTTAGTACCTTTTTAGGGTTTGCTGAAGATGGCGGTATATAGGCTGGATTAGCAAGGGGTGGTGAGGTATAGCGGGGTTTATCGATTATAGAACAGGCTCCTCTAGATGGATATAAAGTACCGCCAAGTCCTTTGAGTTTTAAGCGATGGCTAGTAGTTCTCTGGCAAATATTTTTGTTGTTGAATTATTTAGGTTTAGGGCTAGGCATAGTGGGGTATCTAATCCCAGTTTGGATCTTAGCTATCGTGTTAGTAAAAAATTAGAATTACTTTCGTTATTGAATTTAGGGCCTAACAATGAATTTTCACATATAAGTTGGATTTTAATTCTATTTTAGTAGTAGTAGTTACCACGTTTTACGCCGAGAATAATTAGTTTGGGTTAATCGTATGACCGCGGTGGCTGGCACGAAATTTACCAACCCTAAGAGGTATAGCTTAGTCAAACTTTCGTTCATTGCTTAATATTTATCACTGCTGAGTCCCGTGGGGGTGTGGCTAGGCAAGGTGTCTTAAGCTATTTAATGTGCTTGATACCCTCTCCTTAAATTTTAATTAAATATTTAAGGGATTTTACACCGGTTTATGGATGTTTGCATGTGTAATCTTACCTCCAACTAACTATAAGGCCAGGACCAAACCTTTGTGTTTATGGGATTATAAATCCATCTAAGCATTTTCAGTGCTTTGCTTTAATTATTAAGCTACATCAAC